GTTTCTGTAGCTTAATTAAAGCATAACTCTGAAGATGTTAAGACAGGCCCCAATAAAGCCTCAGAGACACAAAGGCTTGGTCCTGACTTTTCTATCAGCTTTAACCAAATTTATACATGCAAGTCTCCGCGCCCCCGTGAGAATGCCCTAAATACCCTGCCCGGAATTAAGGAGCTGGCATCAGGCACGCTAACGCAGCCCAAGACGCCTTGCTTAGCCACACCCTCAAGGGCCTTCAGCAGTAATAAAAATTGAGCCATAAGTGAAAACTTGACTTAGTTAAAGTTAGTAAGGGCCGGTAAAACTCGTGCCAGCCACCGCGGTTATACGAGCGACCCAAGTTGATAGCCTACGGCGTAAAGCGTGGTTAAGAAAATAAAATACTAGGGCCGAACCTCCACACAGCTGTTATACGCATACGAGAATATGAAGCCCCCCTACAAAAGTGGCCCCAACCTACTCTGACCCCACGAAAGATGCAAAACAAACTGAGATTAGATACCCCACTATGTGCATCCGTTAACCTTGATGGTAATTATACATCCCCATCCGCCTGGGAACTACGAGCATAAGCTTAAAACCCAAAGGACTTGGCGGTGCTTTAGACCCCCCTAGAGGAGCCTGTTCTATAACTGATAACCCTCGTTTAACCTCATCACCCCTTGTTCATACCGCCTATATACCGCCGTCGTCAGCTTACCCTGTGAAGGAAAAACAGTAAGCAAAATTAGTAACACTCAAAACGTCAGGTCGAGGTGTAGCGTATGGGGTGGAAAGAAATGGGCTACATTCTCTCCCGAGAGCATACGAATGATGTTTTGAAACATACACCTGAAGGAGGATTTAGCAGTAAGTGGCAAGCAGAGAGCCCCACTGAAACTGGCCATGAAGCGCGTACATACCGCCCGTCACTCTCCCCAAATTACCCCCTTAACATTTTATAAAACTTTTTACTAAATGAAGGGGAGGCAAGTCGTAACATGGTAAGCGTACCGGAAGGTGCGCTTGGATTAATCAGGATGTAGTTTAATAGTTAAAGCATCTCCCCTACACTGAGATAATTGCCCATGCAAATTGGGCCATCCTGACTCCCAGTTGCTAGCCCAACAAACGTTCCTAAAAATTAAATATTTTTAACAACAAATAAACAAAAACCCCCAAACAAACCATTTTTCCCCCTAAGTAACTAGGCGATAGAAAAGGGACCATTGAGCAATAGATGAAGTACCGCAAGGGAACCCTGAAAAAGAAATGAAACAACTCAACACTACAAGAACCCAATAGCAGAGACTCCCCTCGTACCTTTTGCATCATGATTTAGCAAGTAAAGCCCAAGCAAAGAGCCCTATAGTTTGAGACCCCGAAACTTAAGCGAGCTACTCCAAGACAGCCCAACTGGGGCAAACCCGTCCCTGTGGCAAAAGGGTGGGAAGAGCTTCGAGTAGAGGTGACAGACCTACCGAGCATAGTTATAGCTGGTTGCCTGAGAAATGAATAGAAGTTCAGCCCCCCGGCTTCCTACCCCACCTTAGTACTACTAAATTACGGCTACAGGAAACCAGAGGAGTTAATTAAAGGGGGTACAGCTCCTTTTTAATAGAAACACCTTTCACAGATGGCCAAAAATCAAACTAGATCAAGGAACCTCATTTTAGTGGGCCTAAAAGCAGCCACCTAAAGAAAAAGCGTTAAAGCTGAAATAAAAACTACTCCTTTTATTACGTTAATAAATTTTTTACCTCTGATGTCTATCAGGCCTTCTCATGCTTTCATGAGAGTGATAATGCTAAAATGAGTAATAAGAAGCATATGACTTCTCCTAACACATGTGTAAGTCGGAACGGAAAAACCACCGACCACTAACCGACCCCAAACAAAGAGGGAAGTGTAGACTAACCAGGCCAAACTAGAAGCCCCTACACTTATTTATCGTTAGCCCTACACAGGAGTGTTTTCAAGGAAAGACAAAAAGAAAAAGAAGGAACTCGGCAAACCAAAGCCTCGCCTGTTTACCAAAAACATCGCCTCTTGAATAATAAACATAAGAGGTCCCGCCTGCCCTGTGACTTTAAGTTTAACGGCCGCGGTATTTTGACCGTGCGAAGGTAGCGCAATCACTTGTCTTTTAAATGGAGACCCGTATGAATGGCACCACGAGGGCTTAGCTGTCTCCTTTTTCTAGTCAATGAAATTGATATCCCCGTGCAGAAGCGGGGATATTCACATAAGACGAGAAGACCCTATGGAGCTTTAGACCTAGTGCAGCCCACGAAAAATACTTTTACACAAGAAAGAAAAGCCCAATGGCCCCCGCACAACTGTCTTTGGTTGGGGCGACCGCGGGAAAAAACAAAACCCCCACGAGGAGTGGAAGCACAAGCCACCCAAGCCAAGAGCCACAGCTCTAAGCATCAGAAATTCTGACCTATATGATCCGGGCAACCGATCAACGAACCAAGTTACCCTAGGGATAACAGCGCAATACCCTTCCAGAGCCCATATCGACAAGGGAGCTTACGACCTCGATGTTGGATCAGGACATCCTAATGGTGCAGCCGCTATTAAGGGTTCGTTTGTTCAACGATTAAAGTCCTACGTGATCTGAGTTCAGACCGGAGTAATCCAGGTCGGTTTCTATCTATGAAACATTCTTCTCCAGTACGAAAGGGCCGAGAAGAAAAGGCCCATGCTTCAAGTACGCCTTACCTGTAACTACTGAAACCAAATAAAGAAGATAAGCAGGGTTATTTTTACTACTATAGACCACAGTATGTTGCGGTGGCAGAGCCCGGTAACTGCAGAAGACCTAAGCCTTTCTCACAGAGGTTCAAATCCTCTCCCCAACTATGCTAACAACTATTACCAACTATATTCTTAATCCCCTAGCCTACATAGTGCCTGTTTTACTGGCAGTAGCCTTCTTGACCCTCATCGAACGAAAAGTTCTTGGATATATACAACTACGAAAAGGCCCTAATATTGTAGGACCCTACGGACTCCTCCAACCCGTAGCAGACGGAGTTAAATTATTTATTAAAGAACCCATCCGACCCTCAACCTCCACCCCTGCCCTCTTCATTTTTTCCCCCATGCTAGCCCTCACCCTAGCCTTAGTACTATGAGCCCCCCTCCCACTTCCCTTCTCAATTATTGACTTAAACCTAGCAATTTTATTTATACTAGCCCTCTCAAGCCTAACAGTCTACTCTATCCTTGGGTCAGGCTGAGCCTCAAATTCAAAATACGCCTTAGTAGGGGCCCTCCGAGCAGTTGCCCAAACCATCTCTTATGAAGTAAGCCTCGGCCTTATCCTCCTTAGCACCATTCTCCTATCTGGAGGATTTACATTACAAACCTTCAATATTACCCAAGAAGCCATCTGATTAGTTCTCCCAGCATGACCTTTAGCCGCAATATGATATATCTCAACTCTCGCAGAGACCAACCGAGCACCCTTCGACTTAACAGAAGGGGAATCCGAGCTCGTATCAGGATTTAACGTAGAATATGCTGGTGGCCCCTTCGCCCTTCTTTTCCTAGCAGAATACGCAAACATTCTCCTAATAAACACACTATCCGCAATCCTATTTTTTGGCTCCTCCACTATACCCGGCATCCCAGAACTTACTTCAGTCAATATTATGGTAAAAACCGCCATCCTCTCAATATTATTCTTATGAGTACGAGCATCATACCCCCGATTCCGATACGATCAACTCATACACCTAGTGTGGAAAAACTTCCTACCCATCACCCTCGCAATAGTAATTTGACACCTAGCCCTCCCCCTCGCACTTGCAGGAATTCCCCCCCAAATCTAAAAGGAGCTGTGCCTGAATTATAGGACCACTTTGATAGAGTGAAACATGTGGGATAAAGACCCTCCAGCCCCTTAGAAAGGGGGGACTCGAACCCACCCTTTGGAGATCAAAACTCCAAGTGCTTCCACTACACCACTTCCTAGTAAAGTCAGCTAAATTAAGCTCTCGGGCCCATACCCCTAACATGTTGGTTAAACTCCTTCCCTTACTAATGAATCCGCTCGTCCTCTCCCTCCTCATCTTAAGCCTAGGACTAGGAACCACCATCACCTTCGCCAGCTCTCACTGACTACTAGCCTGAATAGGACTAGAAATCAATACACTGGCAATTATTCCATTAATAGCCCAACACCACCACCCCCGAGCAGTTGAAGCCACAACCAAATATTTTTTAACCCAAGCAACCGCAGCTGCCCTAATCCTATTTGCTAGTATAACAAACGCCTGAATTACAGGCCAATGAGAAATTCAACAAATAACCCATACTATCCCAACCACTATACTTACACTAGCCCTAATATTAAAACTTGGCCTTGCACCCGCACACTTCTGACTGCCTGAAGTCCTTCAAGGATTAGACCTCACTACCGGCCTAATTATATCCACCTGACAAAAACTAGCCCCCATATCCCTGCTACTACAAATTCCCTCCCTAAACTCCAACCTACTTATTGCTATTGGACTTACTTCCACAATAATTGGAGGATGAGGCGGCCTAAACCAAACTCAACTACGAAAAATCTTAGCCTATTCTTCAATTGCTCACCTTGGCTGAATAGTCCTAATCATCTCCTTCAACCCCAAACTAACACTCATAGCCCTTATCATGTACATCATTATAACACTATCAATATTTTTAGTATTTAAAATAAACCACTCCCTAAACATAAACACTCTATCAACACACCAAACAAAAATACCCATCTTAACCGCCCTCTCCCCCCTTATTCTACTTTCCTTAGGAGGACTGCCCCCCCTCTCCGGATTTATGCCCAAATGACTAATTCTCCAAGAATTAACTAAACAAGAATTACCACTAACAACTACCATCGCCGCACTTAGTGCCCTCCTCAGCCTATACTTCTACCTACGCCTATCTTATGCCATAACACTTACAACTTCCCCAAACATAACAACAAACACCACCCCCTGACAACTAAAATCACCCCAACTAACCTTACCCCTATCAATATCGATAGCCCTTGCTTTACTTCTTCTACCAATAACCCCCACCCTCCTAACCCTTTAAGAACTTAGGATAATACTAAACCAAGGGCCTTCAAAGCCCTAAATGGGGGTGAAAATCCCCCAGTTCTTGTTAAGACTTGAAGGACTCTATCCTCCATCCCCTGCATGCAAAGCAGATACTTTAATTAAGCTAAAGCCTTTCTAGATGAGAGGGCCTCGATCCCACACAAGCTTAGTTAACAGCTAAGTACTCCAACCAGCGAGCATTCACCTAATCTTTCCCCCGTCTGACGGGGGAAGGGGGAAAGATCCGGTAGGGGTTTTAGCCTACTACTTTAGACTTGCAATCTACTATGCTTACACCTCGGAGCTGACAGGGAGAGGAATTTAACCTCTGTTTATGGGGCTACAACCCACCGCTAAACACTCAGCCACCCTACCTGTGGCAATTACCCGCTGATTTTTCTCAACCAACCACAAAGACATCGGTACCCTCTACTTAGTATTTGGGGCATGAGCCGGCATAGTCGGAACCGCCCTAAGCCTCCTTATTCGAGCTGAACTCAGCCAACCAGGGGCACTCCTTGGGGATGACCAGATTTACAATGTTATCGTTACAGCCCATGCTTTCGTAATGATTTTCTTTATAGTAATACCCATCATAATTGGAGGCTTTGGAAACTGATTGATCCCCCTAATAATTGGGGCCCCAGACATAGCCTTCCCTCGTATGAACAATATAAGCTTCTGACTCCTCCCCCCTTCCTTTCTTCTTCTACTGGCCTCATCCGGAGTTGAAGCTGGGGCTGGAACAGGATGAACAGTCTACCCCCCTCTAGCGGGCAATTTAGCCCACGCAGGGGCCTCCGTAGATCTAACCATTTTCTCTCTCCACTTAGCAGGAATCTCATCAATTCTGGGGGCCATTAACTTCATCACCACAATTATTAATATGAAACCCCCCGCAATCTCACAATACCAAACCCCCTTGTTTGTCTGAGCCGTACTAATTACAGCAGTACTTCTTCTCCTTTCACTGCCAGTACTGGCAGCTGGAATTACAATACTATTAACAGACCGAAATCTGAACACCTCTTTCTTTGACCCCGCTGGTGGGGGAGACCCAATTTTATACCAACACCTATTCTGATTCTTTGGTCACCCTGAAGTCTATATTCTAATTCTCCCAGGGTTTGGAATAATCTCCCACATTGTCGCCTACTACTCAGGCAAAAAAGAACCCTTCGGCTACATAGGAATGGTTTGAGCTATAATAGCAATTGGCCTTCTTGGTTTCATCGTTTGAGCCCATCACATATTTACAGTAGGAATAGATGTAGACACACGAGCATACTTTACATCCGCCACAATAATTATTGCCATCCCAACGGGAGTGAAAGTATTTAGCTGATTAGCCACCCTCCACGGAGGCTCTATTAAATGAGAAACCCCCCTCCTGTGGGCACTTGGCTTCATCTTTTTATTTACTGTTGGGGGCCTAACAGGAATTGTTTTAGCCAACTCATCCCTGGATATTGTTCTTCACGACACCTACTATGTAGTTGCCCACTTTCACTACGTCCTATCAATAGGAGCTGTATTTGCAATTGTTGCTGCATTTGTACACTGATTCCCACTATTTTCAGGCTACACACTTCACGATACATGAACAAAAATCCATTTTGGAATCATGTTCTTAGGCGTAAATTTAACATTTTTCCCCCAGCACTTCTTAGGCCTAGCTGGAATACCCCGACGCTACTCAGACTACCCTGACGCCTACGCACTATGAAACACAGTGTCCTCTATTGGATCTCTCGTCTCACTAGTAGCAGTAGTAATATTTCTTTTTATTATCTGAGAAGCCTTTGCTGCAAAACGAGAAGTTTTATCAGTAAAACTAACCTCAACAAATATTGAATGACTCCACGGCTGCCCTCCTCCCTACCACACATTTGAGGAGCCCGCATTTGTACAAATCAACGCAGCTAAATGAGAAAGGGGGGAATTGAACCCCCATCTGATGGTTTCAAGCCAACCACATAACCACTCTGTCACTTTCTTCATAAGATACTAGTAAAATGCTATTACATTGCTTTGTCAAGGCTAAAATGTGGGCTAGATTCCCACGTATCTTAAGCATTGCTAGAATGGCACATCCCTCTCAATTAGGATTCCAAGACGCGGCCTCCCCCGTAATAGAAGAACTTCTCCACTTCCATGATCATGCCTTAATAATTGTATTCTTAATTAGCACATTAGTCCTTTACATTATTATTGCCATAGTTTCAACTAAACTGACAAACAAGTATATCCTAGACTCCCAAGAAATTGAAATTATTTGAACCGTACTCCCCGCAGCAGTCCTTATTTTAATTGCTCTTCCCTCCCTCCGAATCCTCTATCTTATAGATGAAATCAACGACCCCCACCTCACCATCAAAGCCATGGGCCACCAATGATACTGAAGCTATGAATATACAGATTATGAAGACCTGGGCTTCGACTCCTACATAATCCCCACCACAGACCTTGTCCCAGGACAATTCCGACTATTAGAAGCAGATCATCGAATAATAGTGCCTGTAGAATCCCCCATCCGTGTTCTTGTTTCAGCAGAAGATGTCCTTCACTCCTGAGCAGTCCCAGCCCTAGGTGTAAAAATGGATGCTGTCCCTGGCCGACTAAATCAGACAGCCTTTATCGCCTCACGCCCCGGAGTATTTTATGGCCAATGCTCAGAAATCTGCGGGGCCAACCATAGCTTTATACCCATCGTAGTTGAAGTAGTCCCCCTCGCATACTTTGAAGACTGATCTGCCCTAATATCTGAAGATTCATCACTAGAAAGCTAAACCGGGATAAGCGTTAGCCTTTTAAGCTAAACATTGATGGCCCCCAACCATCTCTAGTGATATGCCTCAATTAAACCCCGCTCCCTGATTAATAATTTTTATGTTCTCCTGACTAGTGTTTTTGACCGTAGTTGTCCCCAAAGCCCTAGCTCACAGCTTCCCTAACGAACCAAACCCCCAGGCTACTGAAACAATGAAAGCCACTCCTTGAAACTGACCCTGACCGTAAGTCTCTTCGACCAATTTTTAAGCCCCTCATATCTAGGAATTCCCCTTATTCTAGTAGCCCTTACCCTTCCATGACTTCTCTTCCCAGCCCCCTCCCCCCGATGGTTAAACAACCGCCTTCTAACCATTCAAAACCGATTTATTAACCAGTTTGTTCAACAACTCCTTCTCCCCATCAATGTAGGAGGTCACAAGTGAGCACTAATCCTTGCTTCCCTAATAATCTTTTTAATTACTATTAACATGCTAGGCCTACTCCCCTACACCTTTACCCCTACCACCCAACTTTCCCTAAATATAGGCTTTGCCGTCCCCCTTTGATTAGCCACAGTAATTATTGGAATACGAAACCAACCAACGCATGCCCTAGGCCACCTCCTCCCAGAAGGGACTCCAACCGCACTTATCCCCGTTTTAATTATTATCGAAACAATTAGCCTATTTATTCGACCCCTCGCCCTGGGAGTCCGACTTACTGCCAACCTGACAGCCGGCCACCTATTAATTCAATTAATCGCTACAGCTGCCTTCGTCCTCCTCCCCCTTATGCCAACAGTAGCCATCTTTACCTCCGTACTACTATTCCTCCTCACCCTCCTAGAGGTTGCTGTTGCTATAATCCAAGCATATGTTTTTATTTTACTTCTAAGCCTTTACTTACAAGAAAACGTGTAAATGACCCACCAAGCTCACGCATACCATATAGTAGACCCAAGCCCCTGACCCCTTACAGGCGCAATCGCCGCCCTGCTCATAACATCCGGACTAGCAGTTTGGTTCCATTTTCATTCCACAACCCTTATAACCCTAGGACTAATTCTCCTCCTCCTAACTATATATCAATGATGACGGGATATTATCCGAGAAGGAACATTCCAAGGCCACCACACACCCCCCGTACAAAAAGGCCTTCGATATGGTATAATTCTTTTCATTACATCCGAAGTTTTCTTTTTCCTTGGCTTCTTCTGAGCATTCTATCACTCAAGCCTCGCACCTACCCCCGAACTAGGAGGGTGCTGACCCCCCACAGGCATCACCACACTTGACCCCTTTGAAGTCCCCCTTCTCAACACCGCTGTTCTACTAGCCTCCGGAGTGACTGTCACATGAGCCCACCATAGCATTTTAGAGGGCGAACGAAAACAGGCAATTCAATCTCTCACCCTAACAATCCTACTAGGGTTTTATTTTACTTTCCTTCAAGGCATAGAATATTATGAAGCCCCCTTCACCATCGCCGACGGAGTCTATGGCACAACTTTCTTTGTTGCAACAGGATTTCACGGACTACATGTAATTATTGGCTCCACATTCTTAGCTGTCTGCCTCCTCCGACAAGCCCAATTTCATTTTACCTCCGACCACCACTTTGGATTTGAGGCAGCAGCTTGATACTGACACTTCGTTGATGTTGTATGACTCTTCCTCTATATTTCTATCTACTGATGAGGCTCATAATTTTTTTAGTACAACAGAAAGTATAAGTGGCTTCCAACCACACGGTCTTGGTTAAAACCCAAGAAAAAATAATGAATTTGGCCTCAACAATTCTATTTATTTCCGCCTTAATCCCTCTAGTCTTAGCAGTAGTTTCATTTTGACTGCCCCTACTAAACCCAGACTCTGAGAAACTTTCCCCCTATGAGTGTGGCTTCGACCCCCTAGGAAGCGCCCGCCTCCCATTTTCTCTACGATTTTTTTTAGTTGCTATTCTTTTTATTCTTTTTGACCTAGAAATTGCCCTCCTACTTCCCCTCCCCTGGGGAGACCAACTAAGTAGCCCCACCCAAACCCTCATCTGAGCAACAACCGTACTAACACTACTAACCCTAGGCCTTATTTACGAATGAATTCAAGGAGGCCTAGAATGAGCAGAATAGACAATTAGTATAAACAAAACACTTGATTTCGGCTCAAAAGATTGTGGTTAAACCCCATAATTGTTTAATGACCCTTGCCCACTTTTCTGTTTCATCAGCCTTCTTATTAGGATTAATAGGCCTAGCCTTTCACCGAACCCATTTATTATCCGCCCTCCTCTGCCTAGAAGGAATAATACTATCTCTTTTTATTGCCTTATCCCTTTGAGCCCTTCAACTAGACGCCGTCGGCTACGTAACTTCCCCCATGCTTATGCTAGCATTCTCCGCCTGCGAGGCTAGTGCCGGACTCGCCCTACTTGTAGCTACTGCCCGAACACACAGCACAGACCACCTACAAAGCTTAAACCTCCTACAATGCTAAAAATCCTAATTCCAACCCTCATACTTCTCCCCACAACCTGGTTATTGCCCAGCAAATGACTCTGACCAGCCTCCCTTGCCCACAGCACAGTTATTGCCTTCACCAGCCTACACTGGCTAAAAAACTCTTCGGAAAGTGGGTGGACTATATTAAACCCCCTAATAGGCACAGACCCTTTATCCACCCCCCTCCTCATCCTTACTTGCTGATTACTTCCCTTAATAATTTTAGCCAGCCAACACCATATAACCCAAGAACCCCTGAGCCTCCAACGAACTTACATCACCCTCCTCTCCTCCCTCCAACTTTTCCTCATTCTTGCTTTTAGTGCAACAGAAATTTTAATATTTTATGTTATATTTGAAGCTACCTTAATTCCAACCCTTATTATTATTACTCGTTGAGGAAACCAGAAAGAACGTTTAAATGCAGGCACCTATTTCTTATTTTACACACTAGCAGGCTCCCTCCCCCTACTAGTAGCCCTCCTCCTACTTCAGAACTCCACAGGAACACTCTCAATATTAACCACACAGTATAACGACACACTTCTAATAACATCCTGGGGAAATAAAATCTGATGGGCCGGCTGCATGATTGCTTTCCTAGTAAAAATACCACTATACGGCGTACATCTATGACTTCCCAAAGCCCACGTAGAAGCCCCCATCGCTGGCTCAATAATTCTTGCTGCCGTCCTACTAAAACTTGGGGGATATGGGATAATACGCATTATGGTAACACTAAACCCCCTCTCAAAAGAAATAATTTTCCCATTTATTGTTCTAGCACTATGAGGCGTAGTTATAGCTGGCTCAATTTGTTTACGACAAGCAGATCTAAAATCTCTAATTGCTTACTCCTCAGTTAGCCACATAGGCCTTGTAGCAGGCGGAATTTTAATCCAAACTCCCTGAGGATTCACAGGAGCACTAATTCTTATAATTGCCCACGGTCTTGCATCCTCTGCCCTTTTCTGCTTAGCCAACACAAACTATGAACGTACACACAGCCGAACAATACTACTCACCCGAGGCTTACAAATAGTACTCCCCCTAATAACAACCTGATGATTTACTGCAAATCTAGCCAACCTAGCGCTTCCTCCCCTGCCCAACCTCATAGGAGAAATCATAATTATTTCCTCTCTATTTAACTGATCATGATTCACTATTGCTCTTACTGGAACTGGAACACTAATCACCGCCGGCTATTCCCTCTACGTCTTCTTAGCGACCCAACGCGGCCCCCTACCACCCCACATTACTGCTCTACCCCCCACCCACACCCGCGAACACCTCCTCATAGCTTTACACCTCCTCCCCTTAATAATAATTATTGCTAAACCTGCCCTAATTTCAGGGTGATTAGCCTGTAGACATAGTTTAACAAAAATATTAGATTGTGATTCTAAAAATAGGGGTTAAACTCCCCTTGTCCACCTGAGTGTGGCCCGACGGCAATGAATACTGCTAACTTTCGTCCCCTTGGTTAAACTCCAAGGTACTCTCAAGCTTTTAAAGGATAACAGCGTATCCATTGGTCTTAGGAGCCAAAAACTCTTGGTGCAAGTCCAAGTAAAAACAATGCACCCAACTTTACTTACAACTAGCTCCTCCCTTTTACTTGTTATAGCACTCCTCCTTTATCCCATCTTAATAACATTTTCTAATAAACAAACCCCTCCTGAGTGGGCCTCTACCCACGTTAAAACAGCCGTAAAAACAGCATTCTTTGTAAGCCTAATTCCCCTGCTCCTGTTTCTTAACGAAGGCACCGAAACCATTATTACAAATTGATCTTGAATAAACACAAACACCTTTAACATTACTATGAGCTTTAAATTTGATCACTATTCTGTCATCTTTATCCCAATTGCCCTCTATGTCACATGATCCATCCTAGAATTTGCCACATGATACATACACGCAGACCCCTATATAAACCGATTCTTTAAATATCTATTAATTTTTTTAGTAGCAATAGTCATTCTAGTCTCAGCAAACAACCTATTTCAACTTTTTATTGGCTGGGAGGGAGTAGGGATCATATCATTTTTATTAATCGGCTGATGATACGGACGAGCAAGTGCCAACACCGCAGCCCTTCAAGCAGTTATATACAACCGAGTAGGAGACATTGGACTAATTTTAAGCATAGCATGACTAGCAACAACCTTCAACTCTTGAGAAATCCAACAATTAATTATACTCTCTAAAAACTCAGACATGACTATTCCCCTCTTAGGCCTCATCCTAGCAGCTACCGGCAAATCCGCCCAACTCGGCCTTCACCCCTGACTTCCCTCTGCCATAGAAGGCCCCACACCAGTCTCTGCCCTACTCCACTCCAGCACCATAGTTGTAGCTGGTATTTTTCTCCTAATTCGCCTAGCCCCCCTAATAGAAAACAACCAAACTGCTCTATCCACCTGCCTATGCCTCGGCGCACTAACCACCCTATTCACCGCCATCTGTGCCTTAACACAAAATGATATCAAAAAAATTATTGCATTTTCCACCTCAAGCCAACTAGGCCTAATAATAGTAACAATTGGATTGAACCAACCCCAACTAGCATTTCTCCATATTTGCACCCACGCTTTCTTCAAAGCTATGCTATTCCTATGCTCTGGTTCCATTATTCATTCTCTAAATGATGACCAAGACATCCGAAAAATAGGAGGAATACAAAACCTGACCCCCTTCACTTCCTCCTGCCTAACAATTGGAAGCCTTGCACTAACCGGCACCCCATTCCTAGCAGGATTCTTTTCAAAAGACGCAATCATTGAAGCCCTAAACACATCCCACATTAACGCCTGAGCCCTCACCCTCACCCTCCTAGCAACATCCTTCACAGCTGTTTATAGCCTACGAGTCATTTATTTTGTATCCATAGGACACCCTCGATTTGCCCCCCTTTCACCCATTAATGAAAATAACCCCTCCGTCATTAACCCCTTAAAACGCCTTGCCCTAGGAAGCATTATTGCAGGCCTCCTAATTACACTCAACTACTCCCCCCTAAAAACCCCCGTATTAACTATACCCCTTTCACTGAAAATCGCTGCCCTAATTGTTACAATTTTAGGACTTTTAACTGCCCTTGAACTCGCCCAACTAACAACCACCCAACTGAAAACCGCCCCCAAACTTCTTGCCCATAATTTCTCCAACATATTAGGGTTCTTTCCTAGCCTAATTCACCGCCTACTCCCTGAAATATCCCTTGTGTTAGGCCAAAACATCTCCAGCCAAATAGTAGATCAAACATGGCTAGAAAATACAGGCCCAAAATATACAACTTCAGCTCAACCCCCAATAATTGCCCTAACAAATAATGTTCAACAAGGCATTATCAAAACTTACTTAACCCTATTTTTCCTAACCTTCTCCCTTGTTCTACTAATTACTTTTGCCTAACAGCACAAAGCGTCCCTCGACTAAGACCACGAATTAACTCTAATACAACAAATAAAGTTAATAATAATACCCAAGCCCCAAGATTAAGCATAACTCCTCCAAAAGAAAACATTAATGCAACCCCACCAAGATCCCCAGGAACCACTGAAAAAGCTTTTAGCTCATAAACAGGAACCCAAGACCCCTCATATCAATCCCCCCCTGCCCATAAAAAAGCACCTAATACCAATATACCATAAACAACTACAGACTCAAAGACAGCCTCCCCCCCTCAAGCCTCCGGGTAAGGCTCTGCAGCTAAAGCTGCAGAATAAGCAAATACCACCAACATCCCCCCCAAATAAATTAAAAACAAAACTAAAGACAAAAACCCACCCCCACAAACAACCAACACTCCACACCCCGCCCCAGCTACCATTACAAGCCCCAAAGCAGCATAATAAGGAGAAGGATTAGAAGCCACCCCCACCAACCCTAGCACAAGCCCCAATAAAAGCACATACATAATATAAGTCATAATTCCTGCCCGGACTCTAACCAGGATCAGTGACTTGAAAAACCACCGTTATCATTTAACTACAAGAACCCTAATGACCAACATCCGGAAAGCCCACCCCCTCCTCAAAATTGGAAGCGATTCACTAGTCGATTTACCAGCCCCAATCAACATCTCAACATGATGAAACTTTGGCTCCCTACTTGGACTATGCTTAGTTTCCCAAATCCTAACAGGACTATTTTTAGCAATACATTATACATCTGATGTTTCTTCCGCCTTCTCCTCCGTGGCCCATATCTGCCGAGATGTAAACTACGGCTGACTAATCCGAAACCTCCATGCTAACGGAGCATCATTTTTCTTTATCTGCATTTACCTCCACGTTGGACGAGGCCTATACTATGGCTCTTACCTAAATAAGGAAGCCTGAAACATCGGAGTCGTACTTCTTCTTCTTGTAATAATAACAGCCTTTGTAGGGTATGTACTTCCATGAGGACAAATATCTTTCTGAGGTGCAACAGTTATTACTAACCTTTTATCAGCCATCCCTTATGTAGGAGGAACCCTAGTACAATGAATTTGAGGTGGATTTTCAGTTGACAACGCCACCCTCGCACGATTCTTTGCTTTCCATTTTATTCTTCCTTTTATTGTTGCAGCCATAGTTATCCTACATCTCCTGTTTATCCACGAGACCGGAGCCTTCAACCCCGTAGGTATTAACTCTGACTCCGATAAAATTTCATTCCACCCATACTTTTCTTACAAAGACCTTCTTGGATTTTTTATCCTACTCACAGCCCTCTTCGCCCTCTCACTTTTTTCCCCCAACCTTTTAGGGGACCCCGACAACTTTACCCCAGCAAACCCCCTAGTTACCCCTCCCCATATCAAACCAGAATGATACTTTCTATTTGCATATGCCATCCTACGATCAATCCCCAATAAACTTGGAGGAGTCCTGGCACTACTCGCTTCAATCCTTATTCTTATATTAGTCCCCATCCTCCACACCTCCAAACAACAAGGCCTAACATTCCGACCCCTAACACAAGCCCTATTCTGAACCCTCGTAGCAGACATTGCCATCTTAACATGAATCGGAGGAATACCCGTAGAACACCCATTTATTACCGTAGGACAAGTAGCATCAATCCTTTATTTCTCCCTCTTCCTAGTTCTCATCCCCGCAACAGGCTGAATAGAAAATAAAGCCTTAGAATGAAATTGCCCTAGTAGCTCAGAGATTAGAGCTTCGATTTTGTAAGCCGAATGCCGAGGGTTAAAATCCCCCCTAGTGCTCAGAGAGAGGAGATTTGAACTCCCACTACTAGCTCCCAAAGCTAGAATTCTAAATTAAACTACCCCCTGAATTACTATGCCGGACTCTGCCCCAAAACACTTTGAGACAAATCCCATTTAAAATTACACGAGTTAGCCCCAGTTTGTAACCTTGGACCTTATGTCCTAAATATATGTATGTATTATCCCCATTAATTTATATTAACCAAAACAAGTAAAACGTTAATGTATCTTAGTCAAACAACAATGGACTTTTGAAAGAAAGTACATAAGAACATTAAACATAACTGCAAACTAACATAATATTAAATCAGTGAATTCATATTATTGATCAACATATTAACCTTCTCAGAATCTTAATGTAGTAAGAACATCGCTACAGTGATTTCTTGCCGCTAAGGATCAATGATGGTGAGGGGCAAAAATCGTAGGGGTTTCACTTCTTGAATTATTCCTGGCATTTGGCTCCTATTTCAGGTCCATTAATTGATTATAGCTCACTGTATGCTTGGTTCATCCATCTCCTAATGGTGGAGTACATCCCACCAAATTTCCCAGCATGCCGAGCATTCTCTCTAAAGGGTAAGGGGTTCTCTTTTTTTTTATCCTTTCATTTTGCATTTCACAGTGCACACGGTAATAGTTTAATTAAGGTTGAACTATTAAGTTCTTGCATAATAATAGTGCAACATTCAAAGACATATTTTAAGAAATACATATTATTATCTCAAGGACATAATAAGTGAAATTCCACTAAATCCCCTATCATTACCCCCTTTTTTCGCGTTAAACCCCCCCTACCCCCCTACACTCCTGAGATAACTATTAACTCCTGAAACCCCCCGGAACAGGAAGAAACCCCAAGAAATGCTTACCCAAAAATCCTGAAACCCCCCCCAAATTTTCTTTTATTATATACATTAAACCAAAAGTTTCATTTTTACCAAAAATAAACCACACTAATAACATTGATTTTTTTTACCAAGTAGTAACACTAATATATCATAATTTCTCCTAATTACCAAATTAAATTTCTTAAAAAAGGCCTTAATAAAGCACAAACCATTTAATTACTTCCCCACACTTTCTTAACACAACCCAACAAATAACTATTTAAACATGGGTTTATAGACATATACTAAAATTTTAATTTACAAAACACAAATTAAACGCCAACCCCAAATAACCTGTTAGTCCCACTACCATACACTAAACACACAACAACCCAAAACCACCCCAACTGTATTAACAACATTTACCAAACCCCTGTAACTC